GAGACCCACGTTCTACCAAACTGAACTAAGAGCGCTTTCTTATCACCATCGATAAGATAAGATCGCAAAGACAAGGATTTTTTTTGTACCCCCCAGAACGTATCTATATAGTATCATAAACAGAAAGATTCCGTATGTCCAAATTCAATCGATCTCAAGGGACCTCTCGTTACTGCCCATAAGTCGAAAGAATAGGTAGGGATGACAGGATTTGAACCCGTGACATTTTGTACCCAAAACAAACGCGCTACCAAACTGCGCTACATCCCTTTCAATTGATATTGGTATGCAGTGTCATTGTATAGAATCCCTGTCTTGTTTTCCACATCATTATTTCTGAGATACAATCTATCTTGGCATTTCTTCTTTTTGGTCTCATAGACATAAGAGATGTCGTTTCTAGTCTATCTGTTTCTATTTCTACCGATTTCGAATTCGGTTTTTTTTAACTTCACTTGAAACTCCCCCAAAAAGGGGTCATCGGGTTCAGACGGAACACAAGGATTTTTTTTGTACCCCCGGAACGTATCTATATAGTATCATAAACAGAAAGATTCCGTATGTCCAAATTCAATCGATCTCAAGGGACCTCTCGTTATTGCCCATAAGCATAAGTCGAAAGAATAGGTAGGGATGACAGGATTTGAACCCGTGACATTTTGTACCCAAAACAAACGCGCTACCAAACTGCGCTACATCCCTTTCAATTAGTATTCAATTGGTATACAGTGTCATTGTATAGAATCCCTGTCTTGTTTTCCACATCATTATTTCTCCATTAAGATACAATCTATCTTGGCATTTCTTCTTTTTAGTCTCATAGACATAAGAGATGTCGTTTCTAGTCTATCTGTTTCTATTTCTACCGATTTCGAATTCGGTTTTTTTTAACTTCACTTGAAACTCCCCCCAAAAGGGGTCATCGGGTTCAGACTGAACACAAGGATTTTGTGAATGACATCCGTTTGGTACGACCAATCGAAATCCTTCAGAATTGAAATCGAACGAATCTCATAGAGAACTTTATAGAAATAGAAGATCGAAAGAATTCTGAAAACAAGAAAAAACAGAAAATACATAGCATCTCTATCTATCGAAATAATACGTTATAAATAATACGCTTTCGAATACAAAGTCAGATTTCTTTCTATGATGGATCATCATCAGGAATAAATCATTTCCCGCCCCAAAAACCATGGCAAAAAAACAGAATTGGTTCGATTCTTTATTAGATTCTTTGTTAGATTCAGGGACAAAATTCGATTTAGTGGGATCTTTCACTCTTTCACGTTGGTCTCATAGAAGACCTAGTAACAAGAACAAATTGCATAATTACATATCATCAGACGATAACAGCCCGAAGGTATGAATTGGCCTGGAAAGACTCCCAACTCAAAAAAAGCAACTACGAAATAAAATAATTCGAGAAGAAGGAAGAAATAGAAAAAAAAAACAAAGCTGCTTTATATGCAGTAGAACTAAAGCATCACTTAAATTAACTAGATGGAGTATTGTATTAATGTATACTTATCAGTAATACAATACTCCGTAGGAGTGGGACGCTCTTTTTTCGTTTTAAGGAAAGGTAAATCTTAGTGTTATTGACATTGACCAGGTCATGATAGATTTCCGGTTTTGTTAGGGAGTCCGCGTACAACTAAAATACAAGCGATCCTTAAGGACCTATGCATCTGATCATATATGTATTCCAATAAAGAAGGAGGATTTTCAATGCGCGATCTAAAAACATATCTCTCCGCGGCTCCTGTGCTAAGTACTCTATGGTTCGGGTCTTTAGCAGGTCTATTGATAGAGATCAATCGTTTCTTCCCGGATGCGTTGACATTCCCCTTTTTTCATTCTAGTTATTGACATGAGAAGGGATGAAGAAGATTAGCGATACAATAAATTATATGTGACTAATACCTCTTCCTCTCTCTCTTTCTTTGTTTTCTTTTTTTGAGGATAAAGTAAAGGAGGATAGAAAAAAAATCAAAGTGGATTTAACCTCGGCGAAACTCGTGATTAGGCTCGAATTCATAGAGGGAGTACGCAACGAGAAATAATGGGTTTAGGGTAACAAAATTATACAAGATACTTAAATGAAATAGATTCGAAATAATTGAGAGTTAAAAATCATTGTATTACTTCTTAATATTACTCTATTGATTGCAACGAAATCGTTCCTAATCGGGTTAGCCACTTCTATTTTTTCCTTTTTTTCTTCGTTTCGGATTGAAACTAGAAGAGTTGAGTGAATCCAAAATGCAAAGGAGGTTCATGGCCAAGGGTAAAGATGTAAGAATCAGAGTTATTTTGGAATGTACCAGTTGTGTCCGAAACAGTGTTACTAAGGAATCTCCGGGCATTTCCAGATATATTACTCAAAAGAATCGACACAAGACACCTAGTCGATTGGAATTGAGAAAATTCTGCCCCTATTGTTACAAGCATACAATTCATGGGGAAATAAAGAAATAGATCAAATCGAATGCCACCCTTTCCAGTAACAAGAACAAATTACATATAAGAGATATAAACAAATCAAATCCTATTTCGGTCGTATCCCAAATTCGAATTCAGAAATAGGATTTTCAAGATAAAGACTAAATAAACCATGGATAAATCCAAGCGACCCTTTCTGAAATCCAAGCTGAAATCCAAGAAACCCTTTCTGAAATCCAAGAAACCCTTTCTGAAATCGAAATCCAAGCAATCTTTTCGTAGGCGTTTGCCCCCAATTGGATCGGGGGATCGAATTGATTATAGAAACATGACTTTAATTAGTCGATTTCTTAGTGACGAAAAAAAAATATTATCTAGACGAGTGAATCGATTGACCTTGAAACAACAACGATTAATTACGCTTGCTATAAAACAAGCTCGTATTTTAGCTTTGTTACCTTTTCTTCCTATTGATAAAGAGAAACCATTTGAAAGAACAACACCCAAGTCAACCCCTAGCCCTAAAAAAGGTCCTAGAACCAGAAAAAAAATAGGCCTACGGCCACAATGGAATAAAAGGAATAAAAATTCCAATCTTTAACCCAACTCGGGTAGGGTAGATGTTTTGTTCGCAAAATGAGAGAACCCAAGAATTGTCACGTCGGAAGAAACCAAAAAGAATCCGAATCGGGTAAGCAAAAGAAGAAATAGTTCATTTTTTTTTAGTGAATCGTGCTCGTTCATTTTGACTACCTTAGTATAGTAATTTATACTCCACCTTCCCGGAGTTCATTCTCCGGGCAAGCCCGTTCCGCAAAAAGAACCCTGCAAACTCAATGATCTCATTGGAAATCATGGAAATACAATTTCGATTTGATATAGCGATTTGCGCTAGTATTTTTCGATTAAGAAGCGAGTGCTTCGTGTGCAGCTTGTGTATAAATCTACTATATTTATAGAATTTATAAAATACCTTAATCTTATGAAGTACTGCAATCTCACGTATTACTGCATTTATACGAGTGATCCACAAACGGCGAAAATCTCTCTTTTTCCTACTTCTATCCCGATGAGCAGAACCCAAAGCTCTCGTTTTCTGTTGAGTCATAGTTCGGGTAAGTCTTGAATGGGCCCCTCGAAAAGTTGATGAAAATAGACGCATTTTTGTTCTACGTCTCCGAGCTATATATCCTCGTCTAATTCTGGTCATTGAATCCACTGAAACTTTGATGAATAACTAATTGCTTTCTTTTCTTTCAGTCATTCTTTTCCACCTTCCCGGTCTATTAATAACAAAACGGATTCTTCCGGTGTATAAAAAAAAAATTCCAATGGCTTTTGCTGCGATAACCTTCCCAACCACGATTTTTTCCAGGCATTTCACCTCGAAATATAAAATTAGATTGATCAAAAAACTAGTCAAAGTCAATTTAAGTAAGAAATATAAATGAATAAAAAAAAGTGGGTTCCATCGTTTCTATGGTTACTTTTTAAACGGTGAGGTCCTTTCTATACACCGGAGTCCCTTCCTTATTTAGTAACTTGTATAGTTCACACTCTTTGACTCTACCCATGAATTATCCAGTAATAGGTCTTTTCACAATAAGATCTACCTATACAGTAACGGCATTTAATTATGAAGGTTGGTTAGGTAGCTGACCCTGTGAGTCCGTTCTTGCAAGAGTAGGAGCATCATTTTTATGCTTTTTAAATAAGATTTCCCCCGCTTAATGGATAACCATTTGCTACCAATGGGGAATTGCTTCGCATCTCCAATTGAGGTGATCGGATTTGTACCAATGTAAACCATAAATTTCATACACAATAAAGGTCTTTTTTTTAGACAGGGAATGGAGTTCTTCCACTCTATGCTATTCATTATCCTATTCATTGGTACTGATCTTTGATACTGTAAAAATTGTCTCCTTTCTTTTAGTTCAGTTCATGATCTGAACGAGTCGCACATACACCCTAGTACATGTTCCTCGACGCTGAGGACATCCCCGAAGAGCACGGGCTTTTTTTACATTTCTGATTGGCTGTCTTGTGTTTCTAATAAGTTGTTTAATAGTTGGCATGCTGAATCATATACAGAATGGGCTGGTTTAGATCGATCCTAACCGGATGATTCTAATTGGAGACTTGACCCATTTTATCCGATTATCCGAGAGAAACTAACAAATTAGATTCTAGTTCATTCGACTTATAGTTCGAAATTACATCACGGATTTTTCTTTGTTCCGTTTTACGGTTCTTTTGACCCTTCTCCTAGGGAGACCCCCTTCCAAGATAAGATCAATCCCTACAAGATCTACAATTCCATGAATTTGGGCTTCTGGTGGTGTCATCAAAGAATCCCTGTGCGGGTCCCGAACTATAACCGACCGAGGTTGTCCTGTTCTTTGTGTTTAAACAACCCCCCCCTTTCATGGATCTATCATCTATTTTGGTTTTGTTGGTGTTGTTCCTGCTCAAGCTTGACCCTGGCTTCTTCCAATCTTCCAAAAGGGCCATCTTTACGTACAAGCGGGGAATCGCTTTTGAGGCGATCACAGCTTGATGTGCGCATATGGTTTTATCCATACGCTCTATAGATATGAGACCTTTTCTTAAAGGACCATTCTTTTGGATAGAGTTTCCAACAAGGCCAATCCGGTTAATTCTTGTGAAGAATTCATCTTCCTTTTTCGCGCAAGAGAGCTTTGTTGAACTCTAAAGCCTCTTCAATTCTTTGCAACCGTACCTCAGCGGAGGATTTGGACCTCTCAGGACGCCAAATAGCCACGTTATAGCCTGGAACACCTTCCACCCCATCTTCTTAAACATGGTTCCCATACCTTTAAAAGAGATTCGCTAGAATCTTTTTAATTTTAAAAAACATTCGCATAAGAGTAAACAGACGCATTAGAAGAATTAGGATTCGCATAAGTGAGACTCTTTTTTCTTGAGAACTGGTTTAGATCAATCCTAACCGGTGAATCCCATAATAGAATAGATTCGATGGAGAATTTTATGGATCCTTTGGATAGATGACTATTCGTCTATGAATTCCATTATCTGCGTACAATACACTTTTGTCAACCATTTCTAAGATGACAATATGAAGGTTGCAACCGCCGAATAAAACCAAAAAGATTTGCCCCTTAACCTAGAAATCGACCTAGATTCTTTAATCGATATCGTGCTGCCCCGGAGCGCTGGGGAGCCGATGACTATTCATCGCTATTACCTTAACCCCAAAGAAGAGTTCGACCCAATGCTTGATTTCTGTCCTAGTTGATCCTGCTTCGACATTAGAAGTTTATAATACAGCCTTCTGACGGTGTCGCGCAGAATTGTTACTTTATTCCCATCCGTGTACAACTTCCCTAGGTTGGGCCCAAGATAAGAACAACTAGGTTGGTGGAGCAATATCTTAATGATATACCATCCTGAATGACTCCTCTATGTCGCACGATTTGGCGAAGGAAAGAGGTCAGGTAACGGGCAGATTATGATTATAAGAACAAACCAAACCTATGGAACCAACCGTATGCAATGCACAAACGATGCCTGTACGGTTGTTTCTTTTTCTTATAGCTTTGTTACCCGCCCGTAGCGTTCATAGACATCAATTCCTACATGATCAACAAGTCCATAACTTTTAGCTTCGTCTGGAGCCCAAAATAGCCAGAGCTTTCGTGACCTTGAATACTAACGTTATCTTACATAATAGCGTGCGTTTTCGTTAACCAAAGCCAGTCTTTCTAGCCTGAATTTCGCATCAATTGCCATTTTTTTTGTTCTTGTTTTGTTGTTGTTCTGCGTCCAGCTTAGCCCGGGCTTCGTCTAAAAGAGCCAGCTTAACGTACAAGCGGGGAATCGTTTTTGAGGCGATCACAGCTTGATGTTCCCTAATACTGGCATTCATAAATCGGATGAGACCCTTTCTCAAAGGTCCATCCTTTGGAATAGCGTTGCCCAAAAGGCCAATTCGGTTAATTCTTGTGAAAAAGTCCGACTCATGTTGGGACAACATAAGTNNNAGCACGCCAAGTTATGTGATTAAGAAATACAAGAGGAAAATCGAATTATTCTTAATAGCTCTGTTACCAAGGAAAGATCCGCCCGTAGCGTTCATAGCCATCAATTCCTACATGATCAACAAGTCCATAACTTTTAGCTTCGTATGGATTCATGAGATAATCCCTCTGTAGGTCCAGATACACAATATGCCAGGGTTTTTTTGTTTTTTGTGAATAAATACTTGTGATGTGGTTGCGGATATTTTTAAATTCATCTCCATCCCTGTACAACTCCCCTAGGCCGGGCCCAAGATAAGAACAACTAGGTTGGTGGAGCAATATCTTAATGATATACCATCCTGAATGACTCCTCTATTTCGCACTATTTGGCGAAGGAAAGAGGTCAGGTATAAGAACAAAAAGAGAGAGTTGAGCAACCGTACAGGCATTGTTTGCGCATTGCATACGGCTCCACGATGGAATTCCGTTTTTTTTCATTTCACTTCCATTGAATAAAGAAAGATAAAAATAGGATTTCTAAGACCGTCTTTCAATGATCCAGTTACCACCCTTCCTTTCGAGAGAATTTCAAAATATTAATACTAGGATAGTACTATGATGGCTCCGTTGCTTTATCTATTTTTATCGTCTGCGATTTGACAATCCCAAAGTGTCTTGTTGATTTAATCAACAAAGAAAAATGCTCATTTTTTTTTTCATTTTCAAAATTTCTCATACACTAAATAGTGGAAAGCTACTAAAACCAAAAAGTTTGTGACGCTGAAATGGATCCCCGATAGATAAGATCTAATCTGAAATGCTTTTTGTTTCATACCACTCTCTCGATACAGAATCTTATCGTATGAAAAAACAAGAATTGCGCCTATCAAACTCGAAGTGCCATGCTATTATTACTTATTATTTGATTCATATTCCATATAGCGAAGGCATAGTCTTCTTTTTTCTCTCAAATAAAAAATCAAAATGCATTGGCACGACCCGAACCGTTAGGGAATGCTATACATTCGTCAGTTGCTGCTCCGAGCAAGATCAAGGATCCCATTGAATAGGCCTTCCCCAGGGTTATTGTATGGACGTCTGGTGGCACATATCGCATTAAATCAAAGAGACCGATTCCGCATAGTGCCCATCCGCCGGGACAGTGTATAAATATATAAAAATCCCGGGTCGGGTCAGCTTTACTGAGACCTACTAGGAGACCCATAAGGGTATTCGTGGTCTCGAAATCAAGCTTGTTGCATAAAAAAAGGCATCTTTCTCGATGAAGTCGGTTGATTAGGAAAAAATTATCTTCTTTTCTTTCGGAACCCTACACGCACGTTGTTTGGTGCAGACGATTCAAAACATTGCAATGTGTAAATTCCAGCCCTTTTCATTGTTTCATAGTCGGATTTTTCTAACTCCTAACGAGCGTACTTTTTTTCTTCCATTTTTCAAGAAAGATAAGTTTTGGATCACTTCTCCTCCAAAAAAAGAATTCATGAAACTTGAAACTTATCGAATTCACTTTGAATTGAGGTTTTGTTTTATTTGATCGAAATTCGATTTTCAATTATGGTGTCATTTTCTTGTTACTAAATATGGGCTTCTTCATATTCTTTCTTTTAGGTTTAGGATCTACTCCGGGTAAAGATTTACTTACCCGATCGCGATTGATACATTATAGCAGACAATATTTGTTCGTTTGGAATCGCTTCTTTGGTCTAATAACTAATAAATAGGAATTTTACCTATTTCTATTTGACCAATAAAATAAATAGGGTATTTTATGAGCGGAGCCTGAAATCCTTTATTGGTCTAACCAAGCCAACCCTAAATTCTTCCATTCTAATTGAAAATCGAATTGACAATAGAACTCTTAATTTCCTAGTTGAGCTAATTGGCTTTTCGTTCTCACTTTCAATTCTTACACTAAACCCTTTGTTTGTGGTTGGGAAGAATGAGAAAATATCTCGATCGGGAAAGAGAATGGGGAAATCCCATAGGACCCATTATGTGTGCCAAGTCGCACTATAAGTCCAACCATGTTGGCTCTTCTTTTTCCTCTTCCTCTTTGTCTTTGTTTTCGTCTTTGTTTTCGTCTTTGTTTTCGTCTTTGTTTTCGTCTTTGTTTTCGGCTTTGTTTTCGGCTTTGGCTTCGGCTTTGGCTCCACTAATAGGAATCAGAAGAGCGACTTTTGGAACACCAACGGGCATTACAAGGAAGGCTCGAGGCCTCCCTTGCAAACTTTATATATGGAACAGCCGAGTCAAATATTTGATATTTATAATTGATATAAATATTTTATATTTGATATAAATGTGGAACAGCCGAGTCAAATATTTGATATAAATGTGGAACAGCCGAGTCAAATATTTGATATTTGATATAAATGTGGAACAGCCGAGTCAAATATTTGATATAAATATTGAACAGCCGAGTCAAATATTTGATATTTGATATAAATGTGGANNNTTGATATTTGATATAAATGTGGAACAGCCGAGTCAAATATTTGATATAAATATTGAACAGCCGAGTCAAATATTTGATATTTGATATAAATGTGGAACAGCCGAGTCAAATATTTATATATATATATATTTATTTAATTGATATAAATAAATATATATATACACGAAGCAGCCTAGTCAAAATGCCTTTTCTTGTTGTCCTAATTATATATATATTAATTATATATATATATATATTGCCTCGGATTTTCTTTTTTCTATAGATAGATTTAAAAGTTCATAGAATAAGACCGAGCATTGGTCCATAGAAAATAGAACTAGACCAATGCCGCATTGCGTATTGAGACTTATCGGGTATAGAATAGATCTGTTTCTATTTGTTCCTACAAACAGAATTGGTCCGCTATTCCCAAGGGAATGGAATATTTACCCCTGCTCCGAGATAATCCATTGAAAGTGGGAAATCCATAGCTCCCAATGCGATAAAGTTACATAGTGTCTATTTTTGTTTTGAGAAAGAGGTCTTTCCATGGGTTTGCCTTGGTATCGTGTTCATACTGTCGTATTGAATGATCCCGGTCGGTTGCTTTCTGTCCATATAATGCATACTGCTCTAGTTTCGGGTTGGGCTGGGTCGATGGCCTTATACGAATTGGCAGTTTTTGATCCCTCTGATCCCGTTCTGGATCCGATGTGGAGACAGGGTATGTTCGTTATCCCATTCATGACTCGTTTAGGAATAACCAATTCGTGGGGTGGTTGGAGTATAGCAGGAGGCACTATAACGAATCCGGGTATTTGGAGTTACGAAGGTGTGGCCGGGTCACATATTGTATTTTCTGGCTTGTGCTTCTTGGCATCTATCTGGCATTGGGTGTTTTGGGATCTAGAAATATTCTGTGATGAGCGTACAGGAAAACCTTCTTTGGATTTGCCCAAGATCTTTGGAATTCATTTATTTCTCTCAGGGCTAGCTTGCTTTGGGTTTGGCGCATTTCATGTAACAGGTTTGTATGGTCCTGGAATATGGGTGTCCGATCCGTATGGACTCACGGGACAAGTGCAATCTGTAAATCCTGCGTGGGGTGTAGAAGGTTTTGATCCTTTTGTTCCAGGAGGAATAGCCTCTCATCATATTGCAGCAGGGACATTGGGTATATTGGCGGGCCTATTCCATCTTAGTGTCCGTCCGCCCCAACGTCTATACAAAGGATTACGTATGGGTAATATTGAAACTGTACTTTCCAGTAGTATCGCTGCTGTCTTTTTTGCAGCTTTTGTTGTTGCTGGAACTATGTGGTATGGTTCCGCAACAACCCCGATCGAATTATTTGGTCCCACCCGGTATCAATGGGATCAAGGATACTTCCAGCAAGAAATATATCGAAGAGTTGGCGCCAGCCTAGCCGAAAATCAGAGTTTCTCAGAAGCTTGGTCTAAAATTCCAGAAAAATTAGCTTTTTATGATTACATCGGAAATAATCCAGCTAAAGGGGGATTATTCAGAGCGGGTTCAATGGATAATGGGGATGGAATAGCGGTTGGATGGTTAGGACATCCTATCTTTAGAGAGAAAGAGGGCCGCGAGCTTTTTGTACGCCGTATGCCTACTTTTTTTGAAACATTTCCAGTCGTTTTGGTAGACGGCGACGGAATTGTGAGAGCCGACGTTCCTTTTCGAAGGGCAGAGTCGAAGTATAGTGTCGAACAAGTCGGTGTAACTGTTGAGTTCTTTGGTGGTGAACTCAATGGAGTCAGTTATAGCGATCCTGCTACTGTGAAAAAATATGCTAGACGCGCTCAATTGGGTGAAATTTTTGAATTAGATCGTGCTACTTTGAAATCGGATGGTGTTTTTCGTAGCAGCCCCAGGGGTTGGTTTACTTTTGGCCATGCGTCATTTGCTTTACTTTTCTTTTTCGGGCACATTTGGCACGGTGCCAGAACTTTGTTCAGAGATGTTTTTGCCGGCATTGACCCAGATTTGGATGCTCAAGTGGAATTTGGAGCATTCCAAAAACTTGGAGATCCAACTACAAGGAGACAGGTAGTCTGATACAACATTGCTTTGGTTTTTTTCTCTTTTATTTGATTTTTTTGAGTTAGGGTAGCAGAGAAACCTTGATTTTTGGATCACCGACTTTTAACTGTTGCCCTTTTGGGATATGATCCCACCAAATGAACAGATGTGGAAGCTATAATTGTAAACCACAATCGAATCTATGGAAGCATTGGTGTATACATTCCTCTTAGTCTCTACTCTAGGGATCATTTTTTTCGCTATCTTTTTTCGAGAACCACCGAAGGTTCCAACTCAAAATAAAAAGGTGAAATGATTTTTCGTTATCTCAATTGCAGTAATGAGCCTCCCCTATTGGGGAGGTACTGCGACTAGTCTCCGTGTTCCTCGAATGGGTCTCTTAGTTGTTGAGAGGGTTGCCCAAAGGCGGTATATAAGGCGTACCCGGTAAAACTTACAAGTGAACCAGAGAGAAAGATGGTGACTAGGGTTGATGTTTCCATTATTAGATAAATTCAAGACTACAATGGATCTATGATAAGATCGTTTATTTACAACGGAAGGGTATACAAAGTCAACAGATCTCAAGAAAATAAGTATTTATTTATGGCGACACAAACCGTTGAGGGTAGTTCTAGATCTGGTCCAAGACGAACAACTCTAGGGTCTTTATTGAAACCGTTGAATTCGGAATATGGGAAAGTGGCTCCTGGATGGGGAACTACTCCTTTGATGGGTGTCGCAATGGCTCTATTTGCAGTATTCCTATGTATTCTTTTGGAGATTTATAATTCTTCCGTTTTACTGGACGGAATCTCAATGAATTAGATCCATAAGACCCAAGAAGTCTACCCTCAAAAACTTCCTTAGGCTTCTTTTATTTAGGGTACTCAATACTTGAGTACCCTAAATAAAAGAAGCCTAATATCCTACACTCCAATCAATGAAACAATTCTTCTCTAGTCTGTATCTATTTTAGAATCTGTATCTATTTTAGAATCTGTATCTATTTTAGAATCTGTATCTATTTTAGAAATGGATAGAGATAGAAAGTGATAGAAGGGCACTCCTGCTATAGAGGATAGGAGGAGGTTGGTTAATTCGTGTCTAAGAGCAAGTTCTCTTTGCCGCATCGCCTGTTGAAAGAGAGAGAACTTCTCCTGACTCGTAGCGAGATCCCGACGAAGCCTACACACCTTCTGGCGAAGGGACTTTAGTGACTCTTCGGCCTCCTCCTCTTGCAAAGAAGAATCTTCTGTATCAGATCCTTCCTCCAGAGAAGAATCTTCTGTGTCAGATCCTTCCTCCAGAGAAGAATGTTCAGCCTCGTACCCGTCTTCTAGAGAAGAGTCTTCGGCATAGTCTCGTTCGGAAGGGTTTTCCGTATCAGCGCCGTATGCTCTTTGGTAGGTCCTATTAGAAATCCCTAGTTATAGTTTGAACCTGAACCGTAGCCTTGCCAGTCGGCAAAGACCGGTTGGGGAAGCAGGATTTTTGAACACTATCGGTGAGGGTCCCTATATTGAGAGACCCTAGATATGTAAAATCCGCAGTCAGATCCTTTTGACTGATTTGTTTACTCTTTTCAATCATCAGTGGCCTCCTATTCATAACATCTCCTTTATTTGATTTGATTCACAATGACTTTATCTATGAAATATGCANNNAGATCCTTTTGACTGATTTGTTTACTCTTTTCAATCATCAGTGGCCTCCTATTCATAACATCTCCTTTATTTGATTTGATTCACAATGACTTTATCTATGAAATATGCAGTCAGAACTTTTTGACTGATTTGTTTACTCTTTTCAATCAATCATTGGGGGCTTCATAGTATTCAGAAGAGGGATTCGTGTCCTTTTGTACTTATATGTTATGGTGTTATATTCAAAACTCTTTTTCTTGCTGTCCTTTTCTTGTTTTCAGACTATTAGAATATTCCATTTTGTTATTAATTTCGTTATTAATATATTTATATTCTGTTATATATAGATATTCGTGTAGGGTAGTTTGACCGTGGAATTCCTTTGTTTCGATATTTCCGGAATATGAGTGTGTGACTTGTAAAAATTGATCCTATTGAGAGTACAGAGAATGGTCTGTCATTTCGAGAGAGATGGTTCTACCTCGTCTGATATTCATTCGAATATCTGGAGCACGGAATCCATGGAATAGATCAAGAAATATTAGCACTATGATTCATACCTAACTATTCATACCTCGCGACCGCACTAAAAAAACTAAAAAAAATGCTAATAGTTAGAATCAGAGATCGAAGACTTTTTCGTTCTTCAAATGTTTGTGGTTATTTTAACCAAAGGACAAATCTTTCTCTGAATTTTGAGGCATTACATCCATTCTAAGTGATGATCAAATGGTTCTTACTCAAGGAACCTTTGAGGTTAGCTTGGGGCTTTATTGACTCATCGTGGTTCTAGTATGAATCTGAGGTTTCAATCGATTCTGTAGGGTCTCAACAAGAGAATTCCTATCAAAAAAAAAAGATAATCCACGCTAAAAATTACAAATAAATAAAAACAAAGAAAATAGGGAAAGAGAAGATTTAAGAGGCCTGTAACGATCAACATAAATACGAATGAGCCGGCTTGATATTTTGGCATTATCATCATAACAAAGAAGCGCGTCGGGGTTTTTGGTCCTTCGTATCTTCCGAGAAGATAGAATCTAGGACTAAGATAAGAAATTGAAAAATTTCTATCCGCTCCAAACTGTTTGTGCGTGTTTCCGCTTGAGCTGTACGAGATGAAATTCTCATATACAGTTCTAAGAGGGGGAGCCCCCTTGGTTTACCTATCTCAATAAAGTATATGATTGGTTCGAAGAGCGTCTCGAAATTCAGGCAATTGCGGATGATATAACTAGTAAATATGTTCCGCCTCATGTCAACCTATTTTATTGTCTAGGAGGAATTACGCTTACTTGTTTTTTAGTACAAGTAGCTACGGGGTTTGCTATGACTTTTTACTATCGTCCGACCGTTACCGAGGCTTTTGCTTCTGTTCAATACATAATGACTGAAGCTAACTTTGGTTGGTTAATCCGATCGGTTCATCGATGGTCAGCAAGTATGATGGTCCTAATGATGATCCTGCACGTATTTCGTGTGTATCTCACCGGTGGATTTAAAAAACCCCGCGAATTAACTTGGGTTACAGGAGTGGTTCTGGCTGTATTGACCGCATCTTTTGGTGTAACTGGTTATTCCTTGCCTCGGGACCAAATTGGTTATTGGGCAGTGAAAATCGTGACAGGTGTACCTGAAGCTATTCCTATAATAGGATCACCCGTGGTCGAGTTATTACGAGGAAGTGCTAGTGTGGGTCAATCTACTTTGACTCGTTTTTATAGTTTACACACTTTTGTATTACCTCTGCTTACTGCCGTATTTATGTTAATGCACTTTTCAATGATACGTAAACAAGGTATTTCTGGTCCTTTATAGAGATAGAGAAGATAGTTATATTTGTAATCAATCCTATAAATAATTAAATAATTTTGGGTAGGAACAATCCTATTTCATTGCTACACATATGGATTATTGAATACAAAAAAAAATAAGACATTTATTTAGATATTTCCCTTCAACTCTGCATATTTTATTATTTCATTTATTTGATATGAATAGTTGAAGTGGATTTTCCGAAGAGAAGATGGATTATGGGAGTGTGTGACTTGAATTATTGATTGGCCTGTGCAGATATATGTATATAAGTTTATCCGCCACATTAGAATTTACAACCAATGTGTCTCTTTTCTAACCACCGCGTAAGCCTGATACAGAGAGTAGGCTGGTTCGCTCGAGGAGAATTTTTCTATGATTAGAACCGAATCGTGTCGTGCATTAACACAACAGGCTTCGTAAGATCCAGTAGAATAAGTGATGACGATTCACATTATGTGCTATCTATTTCACTTACTTAACTTAATAGTATGGAAATGCATTCATTTCCTTTGCATCGATTCCGATCTATGTATGATACTATCGGAGTGAAACAAGGGATCTAAAGAAGAACAGAGGCTAGAATTAGTAACAA